CTTCAATTCTCAAATCAAAAGAGAATAGATTAAATCATACTTTCATACAATATCTTAATTGAATTCTATGTAATGATCAATAAATTCAGTTTAATTCTATATCGACCCGTATTAAAATTCTAGCAACAATCTACCTATTTTATAGATATTTATGCTGGAGTTGACGAACAACCAATACCAATATTAGTGTTTATTAGGGTCGAATAGAAATGGGGCGTAGCCAAGTGGTAAGGCAACGGGTTTTGGTCCCGCTATTCGGAGGTTCGAATCCTTCCGTCCCAGAGCACACCCAACCCATTATAGCATTATAATATATATAATGAATGCTATATACCAGAAAAAAGATTGCCTTTTAAAATACCCTTCTGTTTAAGAGTATAATATTAAGAGTATAATATTGGATTGGAAAAGTTTTATTAGGATTCTTAATAATTCTTCTCTGAATCATATCTTTTTCACCAATTGAATCGTGTTCAAATAACACGCAGATGTAATTGAATCTATTTGTGATCCCTAAATATTAAATATTTAACCTAGAATATCTATAATTCCTTTCAGTAACAATTTTTTTCAGTAAAAGTTTTTTAGTCTATCTGTATGGGGGTCCCATATTATTGTTATTTCGATTCCTATTTTAGCAGCCAGTATGAAAAAACAACAACCTTACCTTACACCAGTCTTTATCCACTATTTCATATTTCACTAAAAAAAGAAATTGGATTTTTTAGCTATCTAGTTTTTTAATCATTGATGTTTTAATACAAATATGGATTTAGTCTAGGATGCTAGAATGTGGTCCTTACTTTAGAATGTTATTCAAATAATGATCTCGAAGCCGGAAATTTTTCAATCACTTAAATCTTTTTGATGATTTCTTATGAGTTCGTAGTACTCGAAGAAGTGTGAAATTGGTAAATTTGTCCTAGCACTATCAAGTTACTTGAAGATGCAGATTCAAAAATAAATTTTATTTATTTATTTTATTCGTGGTATTTATATTTATTATATTAAATAAATAAATAAAATGAAATAAAATATATGTATCGGGTATTGGGGATTAAATTTAATTCGTTCTGAGACTTAGTCAGAACCTAGCCATTCATATTTCATATAGAAAGAAAAAGTATAGATTACTATGTACCGACCGAACCAATGACTATTCATGATTCCATAATTGAATCAATTACATACTGGTTCCAAACTAAAGGAATGTTATGGTAAAACTTCGTTTAAAACGATGTGGTAGAAAGCAACGTGCGACTTGAAGGACACGATCCGTTGTGGGTTCTTACATCCACCATTTTTTATTATACAGGAATTATAGAGGAATGAAAGTGCTCTTGACTCGACATCGTTTCTTCTGTTTCACTAGAACTCTCATTTTTTTTTTGGGGGGGGGGTGATGTAAATCATACATGATGGAGCTCGAGTAAAAAGTATTGATTCATTTCTCGGAGGCAAGAATCTAGGGTTAGTATTAATCAATAAATTGTGACAACTTCGTAAATATATTTGTAAATAAATTTTCCATATATAAATCGAAAGGATCCAATTCAAGCAAGTTTAAAATTCAAAAGTCACTTTTTTTTTGAATTGGTAAAACTTTTTCGATCAAATCAAAAGTGTATTACACAAGAATCACTCAGTCATATGATTCTTTGATAGAAAGAAATCATAAAAAAGGGTATGTTGCTGCCATTTTGAAACGATTCAAAATCACCGAAGTAATGTCTAAACCCAATGATTCAAGGCAAAGATAAAGGATCCTGGAACAAGGAAATACCATTTTCGATTGTCTCAACAACTAGATCAGAATCAAAATAGATTCTAAAAGAGACAGACAAAAAGGGGTTAGAGACCACTCAATAAATCAAATACTTAAAAGGTTTCCTTTAGTTATTTGAGAGTTATACAACTTGAGTTATGAGGGTACAAATTTAAAATACGAATAATTTTTTTTTTTTTTTCGGTAGGGGAAAGAATAAGTACTTAAATCATAGTCTAGTTGGTTTGATGATTTTATGGCTATATTTGACATTATTATTCTATACATAGATATAAGATATAATTTCCAATTTTCTTGAGCCGTACGAGGAGAAAACTTCTTATACGTTTCTAGGGGGGGTATTGTTCATCTATCCCAATGAGCCATTTATCGAATCGTTGCAATTGATGTTCGATCTCGACGAGAGGGAAGAGATCTTCGGAAAGTGGGTTTTTATGATCCGATAAAGAATCAAACCTATTTAAATGTTCCTGCTATTCTATATTTCCTTGAAAAAGGCGCTCAGCCTACAGGAACTGTACATGATATTTCAAAGAAAGCGGGGGTTTTTACGGAACTTACCCTTAATCACCAAACGAAATTCAATTAATGAAAAATTAATGAAATAAAATATATAAAAAAGAATATATATAAAAGGAAGGTGTAGATTACTTGTAGAGAGCTTTGTATAATCTTTTCTCTGCTATTCGCTCTCCTCTCTTGTTCTATTCATAT